AGAAAATAGAAAAATTAGAAAAAATCCAAGCCAAAATTGATTCAAATAATCGGTTAATTTTTTTATTGACCACAATTATAGCTAAACTTAGAGGTCAAAAAAAATCTAGTGGAATAAACGAAATCGGTAAAAAACCCCCTCGATGGTCATACAAATTAATCAACGAGTTACACCAAAATTTAAAAAAACGACGAAAAGAACAAGGCATAATACAAGGACTGGGGCACCAGCTTCGAACAAGAAAATTTAAACATATAGATTTTTTAAATCGTTCGACACGAACTTTAGAAACTTTGAAGAAGTCTAATTTAAATAATTCTAATATTGATAAAAAATTAAATAAAGATTTGGGTTTTATAAGTTATTTGGAAGAACCAGATTTTCGTCGATCCGTAATCAAAGGATCTATGCGCGCTCAAAGGCGTAAATTGGTTATTTGGGGACCGTATCAAGGAAATCCTCATTCCCCGCTTTTTTTGGAAAAAAAGCAAGATTTTCCTTTTCCTATATCCGACCTAATCAAACTTTTTTTTTATATTAAAGATCGGTTGGGTAAAAAGTCAGAATTCGAAATTTTAAATAAACAATCCCCCCCAAAAAGAAACAACCAGGAAGACGTAATGGAATTCTGGGAGACCATTCCACATGGACACAAAACAAGAGGTATTCTGTTACTAGCTCAATCAACTTTTAGAAAATATATTAAATTACCTTTATTGATAATAGCTAAGAATATTGTCCGTATTTTATTACGGCAATCTCCGGAATGGTATGAGGATTTCCAAGATTGGAATAGAGAAATTTATCTAAAATGCAGCTCTAATGGTCTTCAATTCTCCAAAACAAAATTTCCTAAAAATTGGTTAAGCGGAGGTTTTCAGATAAAAATCCTATATCCTTTTCATTTGAAACCTTGGCACAGATCTAAGCTAGGACTCTATGATTCTGATAGAGATCTAAAGCAACAAGAGGATTTTGATTCTTGTTTTTTAACAATTTTGGGAATGGAAACGGAACATCCTTTTGGTCCTCCTCGAAAAACACCTTCCTTTTTTGAACCCATTTTTAAAGATATAGACTATAAAGTCGAAATCAGAAAATTAAATTTTAGAGTTCGAAGAATTTTAAAAAAAATAAAAAAGAAAGAAGCAAAAGCATTTTTCTTTATAAAACAAATAATAAAAGAACTTTTAAAAGGAAATAAAATTCCATTATTTATACCGAGAGAAATATATGAATCAAGTGAAACTCAAACAGAAAAGGATTCCATAATCAGCAATCAGATAATTCATGAATCACTTAGTCAAATTCGATCTACAGGTTGGACAAATTATTCACAGGCAGAAGAAGAAATGAAACATAGGATTGATAGAAGAAACACAATCAGAAATGAAATAGAAATAATGAAAAAAAATAAAAAAAAAGTAACGCCAGGAATCAAAAAAAAGAAAAATAATAATGCAGAATCATCCCCAAAAATTTTGAAAATATTAAAAATAAAAAATATTGAATTATTAGTTAAATTTTTCATTGAAAAAATATACATAGATATCTTTCTATGTATCATTAATATGCGCAGAATCCCTCTACAACTTTTTATCGAATCAACAAAAAAAATTCTTGATAATGATAAATACATTAACAATAATGAAACAAATCAAGAAAGGATTAATAAAACAAAACAAAATAAAATTGACTTTATTTTGTCTATGACTATAAAAAGGGCTTTTGATAATCTTAGAAATAGTAAGCGGAAGTCAGATATTTTTTTTGATTTATCTTACTTGTCACAAAAATATGTATTTTTCAAATTATCACAAACGCAGATTATTAACTTCAATAAGTTAAAATCTATTCTTCAATATAATGGACCGTCTTTTTTTCTTAAGACTGAAATAAAGGATTTTTTTGGAAGACAAGGAATATTTCATTCCGAATTAAGACATAATAAACTTCCAAATTATGGAATGAATCCATGGAAAAACTGGTTAAGAGGTCATTATCAATACGATTTATCTCAGATTACATCGTCTATATTAATCCCCAAAAAATGGCGAAATAGAATCAACCAATGCCAGACGTCTCAAAATAAAGATTTAAACAAATGGTATTCCTCTGAAAAAGACCAATTACTTGATTCAAAAAAAAAACAAAATTCGAAAGTCTATTTATTACCAAATAAAGAGGATAATTTAAAAAAAAACTATAGATATGATCTTTTATCATATAAATATATTCATTCTGAAACTAAAAATAACTACTATATTTATAGATCATCATTTGAAACAAATAATAACCAAGAAAATTCCACCAGAAATAAAGAAAAATTTTTTAGCATACTCAAGAATATTCCTAGCAAGAATTATTTAGGAAAAAGCGATATTATATATATGGAAAAAAATAAAGATAGAAAATTTTTGTATAAAATTAATAAAAATATTAAGGTTGAACCTAATAAGGACCCAATAAAGGATAAAATTCATAATAATGGTCTTTTTTA